TAAATCTTATTTAATCTAGATAAGAAAAAAAAGACAAGATAATTTCAAATTCTAATATAATCTATTAAAACAAAAGGGAAAAAGATAAAAGAATTTCTAACTACTGTTGCAGCAGCTACCGCTGTTTTCTTGATCTATCCAATTGGTCAAGGAAGCTTTTCGGATGAGACATTCATAAACTGCTCTACCATAATTCTTAGCGGATAACTCCAATTTAGGTTTAATAGTACATTATATAAATATATAATAACAAATTAGTAAAAAGATTAATACAAAAAAGAAAATATACGAAGAAATTCGTCCACCTCCCACATATTTAATAGCCTCCCCCATCAAAAAACTTGAAATACCAACTCCATTTGGAATTCCATCAATTACTTGTCTATCAAAAAAATAATTTAATTTAGCTAACTTTCTTACACTCGCAATTAAAGATACTTCAAAAAAAGCATCTATATAACCACGATTATATGACCAATCATATATGACATTGATTATTTTATCAGCAATAATTTTTTTAGGAACACTCTTTTCAAATAAATTTAATAAGTTCAAATTTTGTAAAGAAGAAAAAACAGGTTTATAGAAAAAAGACGCTGTAAATATTCCGAAAAAAGCTATACTCACCGAAAAAGTTGCATTTGTAAAAAATTCATACCAATCCACAGAATTCTTTGAATTTTGATGTAAAAGGTCTATAGATGGAATTAACAATTTGGATAATATATCCAAATCTATTCCTTCTTGGCTGAAAGAAATTCCAATGGCCCCAACGAAGAAAGTCAATAGTACTAATACAAGCATAGAAAATAGCATAGTATTGTCTGATTCATGAGGATAAAAACAAGGAATGTTTTTAGTACCAAAATAGGTACTATCAATAAAAAGACGTGTTATGCTTTTGACATTTCGATTTATTCGATGTGAATATGTCGTCTTCCGAAAAAAAGAAGTCCTTTCATTATTATTCATTGTTAATAAAGCTAATAAATGAATTTTCGTTTTTAATTTTTTTTTTCCTTCTTTGCCCCATAAAGATATTGAATAGAATGAACTATTTTTCTTTCCATTGAAATTTTGAAAATGGACGTTTAAATATCCTTCAAAAACAAGTAAATAGATTCGAAACATATAAAATGCAGTTAATCCTGCTGTGGAACAAGCTATTATTGCGAAAATTGGTGAATACAACCAACTATCATTAAGAATCTCATCCTTGGACCAAAAACAGGCAAAAGGTGGAATACCACAAAGAGAAAGTGTACCCATTAAAAAAGCAGTTTTTGTAATTGGCGCATGTTTTGTTAAACCGCCCATAAGAACCATATTTTGACTTTTATCTGGAGAGTATCCAACAATTGCTTCCATTGAATGAATAATGGATCCAGACCCTAAAAACAACAATGCTTTTGAATAAGCATGAGTAATCAAATGAAATAAAGCAGCTCGATAAGAGCCCATACCTAAAGCTAACATCATATAACCCAATTGAGACATTGTAGAATAGGCCAAATTTTTCTTAATATCTTTTTGAGCAATAGCTAAAGTAGCTCCTAATACTACTGTTATTATACCTATCAAAGCTATTCCATTCATTATAGAGGGTATAACTATGAAAAGAGGAAGAAGTCGAGCTACAAGAAAAATTCCTGCTGCTACCATAGTAGCAGCATGTATAAGAGCGGAAATAGGAGTAGGCCCTTCCATAGCATCTGGTAACCATACATGAAGAGGGAATTGGGCAGATTTCGCAACTGAGCCGCAAAATAACAAGAGGGCGCACAAAGTAACAAAAAAAATATTAACCTCATTCTTATAAATCAAGTTATTGAATATTTGAAATAAATCCCGAAATTCCAAACTACCCGTTATCCAATAAAGACCTAAAATTCCTAATAATAAACCAAAATCCCCTACACGATTAGTTACAAACGCTTTTTGACAAGCATTTGCCGCAATAGGACGTGTGAACCAAAAACCTATTAATAGATAAGAACACATCCCAACCAATTCCCAAAAAATATAAACTTGTATCAAATTTGAACTAGTAACTAATCCCAACATTGAAGTATTAAAAAAACTCATATAAGTAAAAAATCTCAAATATCCTTGATCATGAGACATATAATTATCACTATAAATAAGAACCAGAATACCAACAGTAGTGATTAATATTGACATAATAGAAGTAAGTGAATCGATCAAGTAGCCAAACTCTAAAGAAAGATCATTATTTATAGTCCAAGACCATACATATTGATAGATGGAACTGTTCTTGATTTGATGAATAGACAGATCGATTGAAAAAACCATAACTATCGTTAACAATAAAATACTAGGAAAAGCCCACATACGGCGAAGATTTTTTGTTGCCGTGGGAAAAAGTAGAAGTCCTACCCCTATTAACATAGGAACTGGAAGCGGGGTGAAAGGTATGATCCATGAAGATTGATGTGTATACTCCATACAAAAAAAAAATAAAGAATAAAAAAGATTTTTATTTTTAATGAATTTTGTTTCTTATTCGTTTGTTTTATCTCTTTTGTAAAGGGTTCGGTTAATAAAAAAGTGGATATATAAATAGAATTTCATATTCTTAATTATTCTGAAACAAAATTTTTAGTGAAAAAAAATTATTCTTATTTTTAGTAATATTCTTTTTTAGTAATATTTATTACTATTTATAATTACTATGTTAGTAAAAATTTATTTATTTATTAAGAAATAATCAGTTACTATTAATAAAGAATAAAAAATAAAAACGAAATTTGTAAAATAAATATTTTTATCTATAGAATGAGGATAAATAATTACATCAAAACTAAGAACATTCGTTTATTTTGATATGAATCAGAAAAAACAATTCATATGACATGACCCAATAAAATAATACTTTTTTTTATTATTCAGAAACATTAGTTCAAAAATGAACTAATTGATTATTTTACATTACAATAAAAAGAGATCTATATCTATGTTTGGAAATATTTGGAAAAGGTTTCTACTATTCAATGTTTTACTTTAGATAGAAAACAAAAATAAAGAGGGAATTCAGATAGATAAGACATATAGCTAATTAAAGAAGAATTTGTTTTCATTTACAGAAGAAATGTCTTTCACATCGAACTATAGCAATAAAAAAACTATCCTAGTTGGATGGCAGTTCCAAAAAAGCGCACTTCTATATCAAAAAAACGCATTCGGAAGAATTTTTGGAAAAAAAAGGGATATTGGACAGCATTGAAAGCCTTTTCATTAGCCCAATCTATTTTTACAGGGAACTCAAAAAGTTTTTTTTGTAACAAAAAATAATAATCTGAATTAGCTCGATTCAAAGAGTATTCTTTAATACTAATTTAATACTAATATAGAATTCTTTAATACTAATTTTATACTAATATAGAATATGGAATATATATTTCGAATATATTCTATAGAATATATTCGAAATATATAGAATCTAAAATTTTTTGAATGTAGTGGTAAATTTTAGATATTAGATATATAAATTAACTATTTTTCTTTCATTGAAAAAATGGAAATGCATTTCTTTAGAGTCAGAAAATGAAATAACTAAAAACGGAGTCATAAACAACTACTTCGTATTGAAACCGAAGCGTTCTATTTTCTTATTTTTATATTAATTAATAAGAAATAATAAATTAGAATAATCCATTACTATACTTATAGTACTATAAGTATAGTTAATATAAATTTATTCTAATTCTATATTAATTAATTAATTTATATATTTTATATATTTCTATATTAGAAAAAATCCAAATTGAAATTTGATTTATTAAATTGATTTATTATAATTATAATAAATCTTTATAAATTATAATAAATCTTTATAGAGAACTTTATAGAGAATTAAAATAGAATTATTTCAATTCTTTAATGTCTAGTAAATAAATGTACTAAAGAAATATTGCACTTTAATTAATTGTTTCAATCTCGACGATTGACTAATGAATCGGTTATTATGATTTCGAGTAAGCCGCTATGGTGAAATTGGTAGACACGCTGCTCTTAGGAAGCAGTGCTAGAGCATCTCGGTTCGAGTCCGAGTGGCGGCATGGCATCCTATCCTATATTCTTAAATAAGAAGTCCTATAATGAATTCAATTCCCGATTTCTATTCCTAGTATTCATACCTTTTTTTGTTTTTTTCATTATAGATATTTATTTTCATTTCATTATATATATGATATTTTCAACTTTAGAGCATATATTAACTCATATATCGTTTTCGGTCATATCAATTGTGATTTCAATTCATTTGATAACCTTATTAGTCAATGAAATCGTAGGATTATATGATTTGTCCAAAAAAGCCATGATAATAACTTTTATCTGTGTAACGGGATTGTTAATTACTCGTTGGTTTTTTTCGGGCCATTTACCATTTAGTGATTTATATGAATCATTAATCTTTCTTTCATGGGGTTTTTCCATTTTTCATATGGTTCCGTTTTTTAAAAAGGATAAAAACCTTTTAAGTACAATAATCGCACCAAGTGTTATTTTTACCCAAGGCTTTGCTACTTCGGGTCTTTTAACCAAAATGCATCAATCCGTAATATTAGTACCCGCTCTACAATCCCATTGGCTAATGATGCACGTAAGTATGATGATATTGGGCTATGCAGCTCTTTTATGTGGATCATTATTATCGGTAGCTATTTTAGTCATTACGTTTCAAGAAGTCATCCAAATTCTTGGTAAAAGCAAGAATTTGGATTCTTTAAATAAATCGTTTGATTTTGCTGAAATAAAATACATGAATATGAATGAAAGAAACAATGTTTTACGAAAAACTTCTTTTTCTTCTTCTAGAAATTATTACAGGTCTCAATTTATTCAACAATTGGATCGTTGGGGTTATCGTATTATTAGTCTAGGTTTTCTCTTTTTAACGATAGGTATTCTTTCAGGAGCAGTATGGGCTAACGAGGCATGGGGATCATATTGGAATTGGGATCCAAAGGAAACTTGGGCCTTTATTACTTGGACCATATTCGCGATTTATTTACATACTAGAAAAAATAAAAAATTGGAAGGTGTAAATTCTTCCATAGTGGCCTCTATAGGATTTCTTATAATTTGGATATGTTATTTGGGGATCAATCTATTAGGAATAGGACTACATAGTTATGGTTCATTTACATCTAATTGAATGAAAATGAGTAAAGAACTTGAAAAATAAAAATATAGAAAGCATATATATATAAACTTCCCATAAATCGTCGAGAACCCTTTTAATCAAGTAATGTAATGATTCAAAGGGTTCTCACAAACAACAAACATATTCGATTACAATTCAAATTCTTTTTTTTAAGTGAATCTAACGGAAAAATCTTTTTTTTTCATTGTACAAAGGGTTTCTTTCTCTTTTTGATTTATTGGTTTTTTTCATTTACGAAAACTATCTCTCAAAAATTAGATAGAATAGCTTCAACCTTGTCAACCGAGAATGAGAAAATGAAATCCGGATAAATACCAATACCTATTACGGGTATAAGGATAGAAATTGAAATAAATAATTCTCTCGGCCCAGAATCAAAAAAATAAGAGTTTGGTGTCTTAAAAAACTTGTATCCATAGAACATCTGCCGTAAGAGAGATAATAAATAAATAGGAGTTAATATCATTCCAATTGCTGTTACAAAAGTAATTAGTATTTTAATCATTAAAAGATATTTTTGACTAGTAATTATTCCAAAAAAAACTATCAATTCTGCAACAAAACCGCTCATGCCTGGCAATGCAAGAGAAGCCATCGATAAGATAGTAAAAATCGTGAATATTTTTGGCATTGGGATAGCCATTCCGCCCATTTCGTCAAGATAAAGAAGACGTAGTCTATCATAACTAGTTCCTGCCAAGAAAAAAAGCGCAGCGCCAATAAATCCATGAGATATTATTTGTAAAATGGCCCCGTTGAGCCCAGTATCGCTTATAGAACCAATTCCTATAATTAGGAAACCCATATGAGATACCGAGGAATAAGCTATTCTTTTTTTTAAATTACGTTGACCAAGAGATGTTGAAGCGGCATAGATTATTTGAATAGAACCTAATATCATTAACCAGGGGCAAAATATAGAATGAGCGTGGGAAAAAATTTCCATATTAATTCGAACCAATCCATACGCTCCCATTTTTAATAAGATTCCGGCTAAAAGCATACAAGTGCTGTAATGTGCCTCTCCGTGGGTATCTGGTAACCATGTATGTAAGGGTATAATCGGCGATTTGACAGCAAAAGCAATAAGAAATCCCATATAGAATATTATTTCCAGCGCCACGGGATACGATTGATTAGTTAATGTTTCCAAATTTAATGTTGGTTCATTAGAACCATATAAACCGATACCCAGAATTCCCATTAATAAAAAAACGGAACTCCCCGCAGTGTACAAAATAAACTTTGTAGCTGAATACAAACGTTTCTTTCCCCCCCACATGGATAAAAGTAGATAAACGGGAATTAATTCCAATTCCCACATGATGAAAAAAAGTAAAATGTCTCGAGAAGAAAATAATCCTATTTGACCGCTATACATTGCTAACATCAGGAAATGGAATAATTGGTATTCTCGAGTAACCGGCTGAGCCGCTAAAGTGGCTAAAGTGGTGATAAATCCCGTCAGTAAAATAGGTCCTATAGAGAGTCCATCTATTCCGAATCTCCAGTAAAAATCAAAAAAATTGATCCATTTATAATTCTCCGTCAGTTGGATTAGTGGATCATCCAATTGGAAATGATAACAAAATGCATAGGTTGTTAGAAGGAGATCTATTAAGCATATACAAATGCTATACCACCTAATTACCTTATTTCCCCTATGAGGAAATAAGAAAATTAAGGAACCCCCGGCTATTGGCAAAACTACAACTATTGTTAACCAAGGAAAAGAATTCGTGATAAAAATAAGATACACTTGGGCCCGAAAAACCCGTGCTCAAAATAAAATATTTTCTATTTTATTTTGAGCACGGGTTTTTGCCAGTAAAAAACGTATTCGTGTGGTGTTTTTTGAAACGTATCAATAAGCTAGACCCATACTTCGAGTTGTTTCATGCCATAAATAAACTCGAACACTTAAGAAATCCGTCGGACAGGCGGACTCACACCTCTTACAACCAACACAGTCCTCTGTTCTTGGGGCAGAAGCTATTTGCTTAGCTTTACATCCGTCCCAAGGTATCATTTCTAATACATCTGTGGGACAGGCTCGAACACATTGAGTACATCCTATACATGTATCATAAATCTTTACTGAATGTGACATTGTATCTATAGTAATTTTTGAACATCAAAAATGAAAATTATCAATCTAGTAAACTCGTAAATGAATCATATATTTATACACCAGATGAATCAATGATTTCTCAGAATTTTGCTAATCAAAATAGACGTCTAGATAAATTTATAAGAAGGAAGAGAAGAGGACCAGGATACTTTGATTTATTATGATTTCGCAAACGCAAACATGATCATAAGTTGTGTAGCATACATGCTAATTTGAATTGATAAATATTACACTATTCTCAATTCTACTTTTTATGATTAATTATGATTAATACTATTTATTCAACAAATTCGATTGATTGATACGGGTTGATTTTCTGTTACGAGAAATTGAGGAAACAATAGCCAGTCCGATAGCTGCTTCAGCGGCTGCAATAGCTATAACAAAAATGGAAAAAATATTTCCTTTTAATTGGCGATTATCAAAAAAATCAGAAAAAGTTACGAGATTTATATTAACTGCATTCAGTATAAGTTCAAGACACATAAGGGCTCTAACCATATTTCGGCTCGTGATCAATCCATAGATACCAATAGAAAATAAATAGGCACTCAAAACAAGTACATGTTCGAGCATCATTGACCAACTCCTTATCAATTTTGATTCATTTCAATATGAACAACAATTCAACAGATTCGATTGACTAAATAATATAACAAGTCTGGAACAAGAATATATTGGCAATAAAAAAAGGAGTTTCTACATAAAAACTCTTTCACTTCACATAAAATTCGACAGAAATAAATGTGAGAAAATGGAATATTTAATTATTTTGCGAAATAGAAAAAGATTTCTTACTGTCGAGCTACGACAATTGCACCTATCAAAGCAACTAAAAGAATTATTGAAATGAGTTCAAATGGAAGAAAAAAATCTGTTGATAAATGAATTCCAATTTGTTGACTAGTACTTATCAAATCTTGCTCAATAATCTGATTTGGTCTTGTAGTCCAAATAATTCCGTACCATGATGTATCTGGAATAGTAGTTATTAGTGAAACAAAAAGACTTGTACAAACTATCAAAGTAATTCCATCCCCAACGGTCCAAAGATGAAAATCTTGATAATATTCTGAACTATTCATGAACATCACAGCAAATATGATTAAAACGTTTATAGCTCCCACGTAAATAAGTAGCTGTGATGCAGCTACAAAATGGGAGTTTGATAAAATATAGAATAAAGATATACAAACAAGAACCAGTCCCAACGAAAAAGCAGAAAAAATTGGGTTGGTAAGTAATACTACTCCTAGACTTCCTAATACAAGACCCGATCCCAGAAAGACTAAAAGAAAATCATGTAGCGTTTCAGGCAAATCCATTATATGTAAAAAAAAGACAAAGAAATCGAAATTTCATGACCTTATTGATATGACCAGGAAAAAAATTTTATATACTTAAATTTCTCTTCGCATTGAAAAAAAAATCCTACGGAGTTTGAATTGATATAGGTACAGTTATATGATCAAAGTCATTCCAGTCTTTATACGAAAGATTAGTTTGAAACTATACTAAAACAAAAGTATATATAACTATTTAATATTTAAATAATCTATTTATTTAATTAAGAATCTATTTCTAGAATTTCTATAATATAGAAGATCTAGAATTTCTATAATATAGAAGATCTAGAATTTCTATAATATAGAAGATTTCTAATCTGATATCTAATATTTATTCATTTTTTTTAATATTTTTTAAAATTAAATTTGAATAATATTATCCTAATTTAATTTATATTATTCTATTATATATATATATTTTATATAGAATATGATTTGATTTATATGATTTTTTTTTTTTAAGAATTGTATTTAATTATAAAAAATTTTCTTTTTTTATTTGAATTGTTCGAATTGTATAATCATCAATTACTGACATTGGTAAACGACCCAAAGCAATTTGATTATAATTCAATTCGTGACGATCATAAGTCGAAAGTTCATATTCTTCAGTCATTGATAAACAATTTGTTGGACAATACTCAATACAGTTACCACAAAAAATACAGATTCCGAAATCAATACTGTAATTAAGCAATCGTTTCTTTCGAATATCAGTTTCCAGTTTCCAATCAACAACGGGTAAATCTATAGGACATACACGAACACATACTTCACAAGCAATGCATTTATCAAATTCAAAATGGATTCGACCGCGGAAACGTTCCGATGTGATTAATTTTTCATAAGGATATTGAATAGTTACAGGTAAACGATTTGCGTGAGATAAGATAATCATGAAACTTTGACCAATGTACCTTGCAGCTCGGACTGTTTGTTGACCATAATTCATGAACCCAGTTACCATAAGGAACATATCGTAAATATCTATGAATATTTTTGTTTTATTTCTTTCTCTTATTTGAGACAAGTTATGAATATAGAAGATCAATCTTTACAGTGAAAACAGTTGAGACGAAGTTGTTAATAATAGATTACCGAGAGAAATAGGTAAAAGAAATTTCCATCCAAGATTTAATAATTGATCCATTCTTAGCCTAGGCAAAGCCCATCTTGTTATGATAGAAATGAATAAGAACAAATAAGTTTTAGCTAATGTAATAAAGAGACCAATTGTAGTTCCAAAAACTCCATATGTTTTATTTATTTCAAAAAAATCAGAAACGAATATGTACGGAATCGAGATATTCGAACCGCCCAAGTAAAGAACTGTTACAAATAATGAAGAAATTAATAGGTTTAAATAGGAAGCAACGTAAAATAAACCAAATTTGATACCTGAATATTCTGTTTGATAACCCGCTACTAATTCTTCTTCCGCTTCTGGTAAATCAAAAGGTAATCTTTCACATTCTGCTAGCGAAGAAATTAGAAAAACGATGAAACCCATAGGTTGACGCCACAAATTCCATCCCCAAAAACCATATTTTGATTGCGCATCAACGATATCAACTGTACTTAAACTGTTAGATAATCCTAGTCGGTGATAACATTACTGTTCCCATCTCTATTACAGAACCGTACATGAGATTTTCACCTCATACGGCTCCTGGAAAGCCTTAAATAAATCTAAGGACCGGTCCGATTATTTTTGATATATCCCTAAGACAGATAAGATTCAAATCGATCGGACGGTTCTGAATTAGACCAATTCAATTCTGTCTGTTCTAATAAATAATTAATGAAATAGGTAAGAAAGAGAAATCCATTTTAATAAAAGATACAAAAGGTACTTCTGAATTGATCTCATCCCCTAAAAAATCAAAATTTGAATTTGTTGAGTAATAACTGAATTCTTCAATAAAATACTCTTTTATAATTTTCAATAACCCTCATCGTTTTCAATTACGAAAAAGAATTACACATTAGTTTCTTAATTATGACATGAATTCTATCTCCATGAATATGGATATCAGAAATCAAAAACGAAAAAGCGATCTCCTTTTCGTTTTTGATTTCTTGTGTTTTTTTCGTTCCTATTCTTCTTTTTTGTGTTATGAAAAAGGGACTTAAAAAATATTAAAGGATTTTTTCGTTCCTGATAGTAATTTTTTTAATAAGTGGGTGGAAGCATACTCTGGATCGGAGTTGTGGGGAGTACTGCTTGATTTTTTCTACCAACTTAAAGCCCCAATTAGTATTCTTTTTCTATTATGCGTAAATTCTCTTTTTGATAATTTACAAAATATGCGTTACTAATCCTTTGTGTATCTTGGTGTTTCTAACCATCCACTCATTTTTTTATTAACCCCCTTATTGATGTTAATACATCTATGATAATTCATACAAATGGTAACTAAAACTCAATAAGGTTGGTCTTTTGAACCCGCTTCAAAACAGGATGACTAATTATCCAATCTTGGGTTAAACGGCCTCTTCTGTTTATAATTTTATTTCACTTAATTCTTATACATAGAAAATGAGACTCAATATTTTTACTGCCTTTTCAAATCATCATACTTTCTATTAACTATAAGTAATATAGTATTCTTAATTTATAAATATAGTATTCTTAAATTAGATTCAATAAAAGCTGTTTTATTTCACTCATATAACTATCTGATTTAGTTCTTCAATCCGAATTGTGAAAAAGAAAATAAAGATAATGAAGGTATCTATTCAATTTATTCGACCCCTTTCCTATAAAGTCCTATAAAGAAAGGAGCATAGCAATAGCATCGAATAGCTTTTTCTGTTTCAACGAATCGCACGTAGAGATATTGATAAGACACACAGAGTTAATGGTATTTCATAACTAATCGATTGAGCAGCAGCTCGTAGACCACCCAAAAAGGAATATTTATTATTTGATCCATATCCTGACATAAGAAGTCCAATGGGAGCAATACTCGAAATAGCAATCCATAAAAAAACACCGATATTGAAATCAGATAAAACAAAGTTATAGCCAAAAGGAATTACTGAATAGCTTATTAGAATTGATATGACTGATATGGATGGTCCGATACTAAATAAACGAATATCTCCCCTAGATGGAATAAGATTCTCTTTGAAAAGTAGTTTTGTTCCGTCTGCTAGAGCTTGAAGAACTCCAAAAGGACCGGCGTATTCAGGTCCAATACGCTGTTGTATCCCTGCAGATATTTCTCTTTCTAACCATACAATTGCTAGTACACTTATTGTGATTCCCAATACAAGAATCAAAATAGGTACAAGTACCCATAGAATTCCATATACCTCTTTTAAAGATTCCAATCCGGAAAAAGAATTGATATCTTGGACTTCCGTTGTATCAATTATCATTTCAACGATCAATTTCTCCCATAATGATATCTATGCTACCTAGTATTGTCATAATATCAGCCAATTTCATTCTTTTAACTAATTGAGGAAGTATTTGCAAATTGATAAAACCCGGTGGACGAATTTTCCATCTCCAAGGAAAACCATTCTCATCCCCTATTAGAAAAATTCCTAATTCTCCCTTGGGGGCCTCAACTCTTACATAAAGTTCTTGTTTCGGCAATTCAAAAGCCGGAGACGGTTTTTTACCAATGAATCGATATTCAAAATCATTCCATTCAGGCTCTTTTTCTCTATCAAAGCAGCGGATTTCTAAATTTTCATATGGCCCGCCGGGAATTCCTTCCAAAGCCTGTTGAATAATTTTTATGGATTCCATCATTTCACCAATTCGAACTAAATAACGAGCTAATGAATCTCCTTCTTTTTGCCATTGAACTTCCCAATCAAATTCCTCGTAACACTCATAATTATCAACTTTACGTAGATCCCATTGTATTCCGGAAGCCCGAAGCATCGGTCCTGATAAACCCCAATTTATTACTTCCTCTCTACCAACAACACCTACTCCCTCAACACGTTCTAAAAAAATTGGATTTCGCGTAATAAGTTTTTGATATTCAACAACCCTTGTTAAAAAATAATTGCAGAAATCAAAACATTTATCTATCCAACCATGAGGTAGATCAGCCGCTACTCCCCCGATACGAAAAAAATTATGCATCATTCTCATACCTGTCGCAGCTTCAAATAGATCATATATTAATTCTCTTTCTCTAAAAATATAGAAGAAAGGGGTTTGTGCACCAATATCTGCCATAAAAGGTCCCAGCCATAGTAGATGAGAAGCTATACGACTTAACTCCAACATAATTACTCGGATATAGCTGGCTCTTTTAGGTACTTGAATATTTCCCAATTGTTCCGGTCCGTTTACGGTTATTGCTTCTGTGAACATAGTAGCTAAATAATCCCAACGTGTTACATAAGGCAGATATTGTATAATTGTTCGGTTTTCCGCAATTTTTTCCATCCCTCTGTGTAAATAACCCAATATTGGTTCACAATCAATAACATCTTCACCATCCAGAGTAACAATAAGTCGAAGAACACCATGCATTGATGGGTGGTGAGGCCCCATATTGACTATCATGAGATCTTTTCTTGTAGCTGGGACATTCATAGGTTTTTCCTCGATTCATTCTTCCATGAATCGTTAAAAAAAAGTTCATCAAAATTCAAGATCTAATAAATCGAATAATTGAAAATGACTCTTGAAATTAACGAATTTGTGAGTCCCGAATATCCAACTGATTTATTAATTTTTTATAACGTATTCTATTTTTCTTTGACAAATAAGACAGTAGTCGTTTCCGTTTTCCCAAAATTTTACGTAAACCTCTTTGAGATAAATAGTCTTTTGGGTGTAATTCAAAATGTGAAGTAAGTTTTCGTATCTTATTAGTGAAATTGAATACTTGAAATTCAACTGATCCGGTGTTTTCTTCTTCTTTATTTTGTGAAATAACAGGTATAAATGAATTTTTTATCATAAAAAAATGAAATGAAACCTTTCCTCTCCCCCTTCTTTATTGATAGATATTTTTATTGATCAGTAATAGTAATGACACTAATTTTGAATTTTGTATATAAAAAAATCTTAATTTACTTAAGAATTCTAAATTTAGAATTCTTCATTTCTTTTTTTTTTCAAATCAATTTAATTATAAAATGAACTATTATTATTAAGCAATCCAATTCAAATAGATATCAAAACTATATTTATGGATTCACAAAATAAAAAATTATATTGTATACTTCAAAAAAAAAATAAGACGATTTTGTTGATTCATTTTTCGATCTAATGGATACATCGTTGAATTAGTATCAATGCCACAATGCGTGTGCGCATATTATATATATATATATATTTGTATATATATATATATTTGTATATATATATATATATATTTGTATATATATATATATATATTTGTCTTCGCATACCAGATATGATATGAGATATGTTACGATAAATAGAAGAAAAATGTAGATTATCGAATTTTCAATCGTGGATACATAAGTATCCTTATTATACTGAAACGGCTTCCATTATGGGTATCAAACCAATAGCGATTTATACAAGCTAAATCTTCTAATCGATAATTTGGCCAAAGAAAGAATTTTAAATTCATTAGTTTTTTTTTTTCTCTATCAAGATCTTTATTTTTAGCCAAAACTTGACAGCACTTATTTATTTTATTCTCATTATAATTTAATTTATTCTCATTGTAAAATATTTTGTTTTTATCCACACTATTTCTATTCCTAGGATTGAAACAAAGTAGAATTCTCAATTCTCGACGGCGTCTAGTGGACAAAATATTTTCAGGAACAAGCAAATCATAATGATTTTTGTCTTTACGACTTTTTTCTGGGTTTCTTTGAAACATTTGAGGCAGATTCTTATGATTCAACGAGAGGCTTATGGTTTGATACATCAAAAATTGTTCATTGTTTTTTCTAGGCAGACGAACTGGTTCCCTAAAAAACATTTCTTTTTCCAGCAATTCGTTATTAAGAGTGAAATCCTTCTGATTCGGAAACATCACCAAACTCTCTAGATTTAGTTCTCCCTTTTTAATAGAGTCTATCATAATTTTTTTTGTCTTTTGCAATCCAACCAGGAGATAGTTTAATTGGATATTATTCATCATTATTTCATCTAAGGGAGTACTATAGTTTAAATGAAAACCCAAATACTTTCTTACTAAGAAATCCCGTTCTATACTCTTAGCACGCTTTTTGTTGTCTAATCTTTCAATATCTCTTTCTTGGTTTGAGAAAGATGAGTTAAGATCTACTCGACTCGCGTATTCTGCTTTTTGATTTCCATAAAACTGGAAAAAAAGGGATTTGATTGGCATGATCCACGGATTCTTCTTATATGCATCATATAATCTCTTCAATTTCAAAAAGTACAAATAACTCGAATTCGATACGGAAGGCTTTGGTATTTTTCTATTTATTACCATCCAATCAAAATACTTTCTATCCAGATTTTTTTCCATATCTATAATAGCATCTGCTCTATCAAAAAATTCTTTTGTACGTGTATAAGAAATAGCTTTCTTTTTGTTTGCTTGGAATGGTGATCCATGAATATATGATTCTTTCTTATCTGCATAATTAAGAAATTTATATGACAAAAGATCATATTTATTTTGTTTTTTAAATTTTTTGAATATTATTTTTAAATTTCTTTCTAAGAAGTCTTTTACGTCTATCGGTTCTTTTTTGTAAAGAATTAATGGGGTTTTTTCATATGAATCATATTCGGTTAAATCTTTATTTTGAGCCACACGATGTTCATGGATTCTATTTCTCCAGTTTTGTGGTACTAATCTAGACCATCTGCTCTGAGGTAAATCATATTGATGATGAACCTTTAACCAATTTTTCCATTGATTCATTACAGAATCGGGAAGGTTCTTATGTCTTAATTTGGAATTAGATATTCCTTGTATTCTAAAAAAAGAATTCTTTATTTCATTCTTAAGAAAAAAAGATCTTCCATGAGATTCAAAAACAGATCTTAACTTATACTTATTTAAGTTAATAACTTGGGTTTGTGATAATTTAAAAAATACATATGCTTGTGATAAAGAAGATACGTCATAAGAATTCGGTGAATTCGTCTTCCTAATCCTCCGAGATTTGTGTATAATCGACATAAATGGAATTATACTTTGATTTGTTTTATCAATTCTTTCTGCATTTGTTTTTTTATTGGAAATGGATTTTTTTATAATTTTTTTTGTTGATTCAAGAAAAAGTTGTACCTTGGTCCTAGGAATACTAATGATAGATAGAAAGATATCTATGTATACCCTTTCCATCAAAAATGGAAAAAAAGAATACAATTTACGGGTTAATCGAACATTTCTTCTTTGTAATATTTGAAAAATATTTTTTTGTAATTCTAATCTTTTAGCATCATAAGTTGTTTTGTTCGGATTCAAATTTTTCTCTGAAGTTATAACCCCCCCTTCTTTTTCTTTTGTCATTTTTTCTATTTCGTTTATGATTGTCTTTGTTTTAACATTAAGATCTTTTATCCTTTTTTCTGTCAATGAACAAGAATTTGTCCAACTAATAGATTGAATTAGAACGGGTGATTCGTAAATCATTGGATTATTCTTACTGATTGTTGAATCTTTTTTGTTTTCACCGATTTCATCTATTTCATCTATTTTTATGAATCTAAATAGAATACTTTTAAGAAGACTTTGGATGGTCCATTTTCTTCTTTCTTTTAAGATGGTTAGAGACCCTTTTTTTCCTTTATTTAAAACTTTTAGAACTAGAAAAAAACTCTTTTTCAATTTTTTTTTCATTATTTTTTTGATTTTTTTAAAAATGGGATCAAAAAAATCAAAAAATGGTGGAAATGGATTCGGGATCTCATCAGAAAACGGCGATTGGATTGGTATTCCAGAAGCTGTTAAAAAGCAAAAGTGACTACTTATCACGGTTTTTTTTTCAGTGTATCTTTTTTTTTTTTCAGTGGATCTTTTTTTTTTTTCAGTGTATCTTTTTTTTTTTTCAGTGGATCGTACCTTTTGTCTGTGCCAAGGTTTCAGACTAAAAGGAAATAAGATCATTATTTGAATACCCTCATCTGCCCATTCTCTTGGCAATCCTTTTTCGGATACTGGAGCGCCATGAAAGGTGCATCTAATATGCAATTCTTTTTTCCAATCCCCAAAATCTTCTGACCATTCGGGATTTTGAAATAATAGTATACGAACGATATTTTTAGTTATTATCAATGAAGGTAATAGAATATATTTTCTAAGAATCGATAGAGTTATTAAATATAAACTTCTAACTATTTGACCATATCCATAAAAAAAGCCATCCCAGGTTTCTATTATTGCTCTCATTTTTTTTTCTTCGTCGTCTTTTTTCAGCTCTTCTTGTCTCACTTTTGCTTCTTCTTTTCTCACTTTTGCTTCTTCTTTTCTCTCTTTTGCTTTTCTTTTTTCTTCTTTTCTCTCTTTTTCTTTTCTCTCTTCCTCTGTATAATCAGAAAATTCAAATTCTGTCTCTTTTTGCATCCCCATTTTGGACAAAAAAAAGGTTTTCATTGATTTGAAAATATCAAAAGAAAAGAACGAGGATTTCCCCGTCCTGTCCGCAAAAAGGGGGGAATGGCCAGTTCTTCGAAAGAGACTCCAAATCACTGTTTTACGCCTTTGAGCGCGTATAGATCCTCTGATTATTTCTCGGGAATAATCAGGTTCGCGGAAATAATGGACTAAAGCCAATTCTTTTTTTTTGTCACTATTATCAAAATTGCTAGTATGACTATCATTGTTATAGTGTGACTTTGTAGTAAGTGTACTAAAAGAAACTCTACGTTCGGCTTGTCTGGAACGAATCTGAGCCTCCTTTTGTGTTCCTTCCATCAATTGCTCCAATTCGTCGATTAATTTGTATGGCCATCGAGGAACTTTTTTACGGATTTCGTTTATTCCAATACATTTATTTCTATTTAAAAATGTTTGATCGTTCAGATCAGTTCTAATTGCGTCGAATAAGAATTTTTTTTTTCTTTTTTTTTCTTCGGAATACATTTTTACTTGTTCATGTTCTGGAAATAAAGAAAGTCCGTCAAAATTCAAACTTGATACAGATTTTCCCGAAAATTGACTGATTAAGTTAAAAAAAAAACCAATTTCAGTTAATAATGATTTTCTATCAAATGGATCTATTTTCTGTTCAAATTCTGGATAATTACTATTATTAGAAAGAAGGATACCATGAATCTTATTTATCAAAATGTAATTTGTTGCGTAAGTTTCATTTTTAATTGATGGTGAAAAGCATTTTTGACTTTGTCCACGAAAGCGTCCATTCAAGAAAGGATCATATATTTTAGGTAAGTATTTTGTTTTCGTCTCATCATTACACAATCGAATTCGGTTTTCGAATACATCCAGAGGAGGAAATCCCTTATCTAGAACTTTTGCCCTTTTCAACAATTCATTGCTTAGTTTCTTTCTTTTTTCTTTATTAGCGGAGCTCCAATAATTAGACAACTCATTATAGGAGATTTGATCTCTTGTGAAGAGATCCAATTTTTTTTCCATGATTTTAAGAAAAGTCGATAAACTGGGTGGATACGTGAAAGATATTCTTTCTTTTCCATCACTTTGACATATATGAAAAAAAAATTGTGAATTTTCATTTCTTACGACATTTTCAAATCGATCATTTTTTATATACCGCAATGGGCGAATCCATCGTTGATAATCGAAAAGAATAGTTACAAGAGGTTTTTGAAATACGAAGGGATCGTTCTCTTCCTCGATTTTGTACAAATTCTTATCTTTTTTCGGAAAAAGA